CTTACCTTCTCCTTGGTGAGTCGAAGTGGGGTTCCGTCCTCCCTTGCCTTGCGACCTAGGTATTCCGTTTCTGGTTTCCCATACTTTTTGTAAAAAGGCCCCAGTCTTCCGTTTTTCAGCTTTTAATAAACTCCTGCTCGAGCTCCTCGGCTAACTCTGGTTCTTTCGAAGAAGACCTTGATTTGAAAAGAGAAATCAACACCTTGCTTGATCCATTGAATGATCAAACAATTTTTATTTTAATACTCAAGGGGATTTGGAGGACCAGCGAGGCGATCGCAAATCTCACAAATTAATTAAAGAGTAAACGTATGCGGTGGCTCCTAAACTAACTTCTCTCCTACATCTGATCGCAACCAGGTACGTCTGGTCATTTTTTTAATAGTAAGGGGCGGAGGGGTACCATTTCTTTTCTCTGTCCCGCTATACAGGGCTTGATGTACAGTTTCCTCTTTTTCTTGCATTTTTGTTGATTTGCCTATTGTCACTTTCTGGTGCTGTGACTTCTGTAAGCCCTCCTTCACTTCAGATGAAGCGGCTAAAGCGCGAGTCTCTACTGCTCCGAAAACTCAGGATTCAGAGAGGTAGACAGGAAATGAATGGGGTCTCACAGAGTCCTCTAGTTCCGTTCCGGCCCTCCTACTTAGTTCCTCCGGACGTTAGAAGCGTTGACGATCTTTTTTCCTTATGGACATGACTACTATTTTGCTTGATTAGTCCTCGCATGACTCTTCTTCACACTGATTTCAATCCGATTCGTCGACTTATTGGCCGGATATCAATACCGTCTACTGATCATGGAAGCTAGTGTGGCCAATGCGTCAGCAAACTGATTCTTCGTCCTCGACAGATAATTGAAGGTAATCCGTCTGAACTTTAGGCTGATATCTTCCAGATACTGATGGTAGGGAATGAGCTTCTGATCTTTGGTTTTCCAATCACCAGTTGTCTGAAAGATGATAAGTGACGAATCTCCATATACATCAATCTCCTTGATTCTCAACTCGAGGGCGCGAAGCGCCTGTGATACACGCAGAATATTCAGCGATATTGTTTGTGCAAAAGAATCTCAACTTGACGGCTATGGGAATATGGGCTGGGCTCCTTTTTTTTGGCGAGCTTTAAGATAGCATGTAGAAAGGGGCTGCTTCCAACTCCATTTCCGTTCTGATTTACTGCACCGTCAAAGAACATTTGCCAATCATGAGGAGTTTCGTCTTCTTCTTCGCCTACCGCAAATAGAATAGCTTCGCCCGCGAAATTCGTCCCCTTACTAAAAAATCAAGCTCATAGTCAGGCACGGGATGGGATGATCCGCAGGTGGTCTGCTATTGCCTGCCCCTTGCCTTTCTCATTTAGGGCTTCTGGGTGACGTACACAATATCGAACTCTGAGAGTAACATCCGCCACCTTGCTGTACGGCCCGTGAGGGCTGGCTTTTCAAAGAGATACTTCAGCGGGCCCATCCTTGCAGCATGGTCGTATAGTTCAACATGTAGTGGCGTAGGCCTTGCGAGGCCCGTGTAAGAGCACAACAGGTCTTTTCTAGAACCGTATACCTTGTCTCATAATCAGTGAACTTCTTGCTGAGATAGTATATGGCTCTTTCCTTCCTACCCGTTTCATCGCGCTGATCAAGGACACAACTCATGGATGCTTCCATTACTTACAGATACATCAGGAGAGGTCGACCAGGCGTTGGCGGTACCTGGATGGGAGGATTGAGTAGATATTTCTTAACTTTGTCAAACGCCTTTTGGCAATCCTCGTTCCTTGTGTCTATCTTTTCTGAAAGGCGGGGTATTCTTTCTGAGCAGTTTAAAGATCGGCTCACAGATGGGTGTGGGCTGGGCAATGAACCTGCTGATGTATTGTAGCCTGCCCAAAAAAGCCCAGATTTCTTTCTCTGTCTTTGGTACCGGCATGTCGATAATTGCTTTGCCTTTTGCAGGTCGACTTCGATTTATCTTCTGCTGACAATGAACCCGAGTAGCTTACCTGACAAAGCACCAAAACCCCTCCCGGCTTTCTTTTTCGGATGAAGACGAAGACTGTATTTCCGCAATCTGTCAAACACTTTCTTCAAATTCACGGTCTTCTTAAGCCCAAGACTTGGCGATCGTGTCATCGACATAGATAGACCTCCATTTCCTTGTGAATCATATCATGAAACAGCGCAGTCATGGCTCGCTGGTACGTCGCCCCGGCATTCTTTAGACCAAACGGCATCACCTTGTAACAGAACGTGCCCCCCTATCCGATATGGTGATAAACGCTCTGTCTTCCTCGGCCATCTTGATCTGGTTATATCAAGAGAAAGCATCCATAAAGGACAGCATCCCATGTCCAGCGGTGTTGTCCACCAGAACATCGATGTGCGGAAGAGAAAAAGAATCTTTTCGGCTTGCCTTGTTTAGGGTCTTTTGACTCACGGAACCTGCTTTATGAGGGAAAAACCGTTCTCGAAAAGCGTGACCATCCCGTTGAATCTCGTTACCCT